GATTTTGACTGCCCAATAACCAATTTGGTCCCGAGGTAAGGAATAACCAGTTACACCAAAAGATGCGGTCAATACAGCCAGAACCACACCTGTAACCCAAGTCAATTCGCGGGGTTTTTTAAACCCACCGGTGAGATAGACACGAAATACGTGCAGGATCATCATTAGGACCATCATACTTGCTGACCATCGATGAACTGATCGGATTAACCAACCAAAGTTAGCTTCAGTCATTATGTATTGAACCGAGGTAAAAGCCTCGGTAACGGTTGGACGATAGTAAAAAGTCATGGCAAACCCCGTAGCTACTTGTACTAAAAAACAAGTAAGCGTAATTCCTCCTAGACAATAAAATATGTTGACATGTGGAGGAACATATTTACTAGTTATATCATCTGCAATCGCCTGAATTTCGAGACGCTCTTCGAACCAATCATATACTTTATTGAGATAGGTAAACCAAGGGAACTCCCCCTCTGAGAACCGTATATGAGACTTTCATCTCGTACAGCTCAAGCAAAAACACCCCAATACTGGTTGCAACGGATATGTAATAGGAAATTTGAAACTTCTTCTTAGTACTCCATCCAACCTTCTCTGAAAATACGACGAAGTGCAAAAAAAACCGAAGCTCTTCTTTAGTGATGACAATGCCAAAATATCAAGTCAGCTCATTTCATTCGTTTTTATGTTGATCATTACGGGCCTCTTGAATTTTCTCGGTCTCTCAATTTTAATTTTTTGTATAATGTGGATTTCTTTTTGTTTCTAATTGCTAGGAATTCTCTTGTTGAGACCCTATGATTCGATTGAAACCTAAGATTCATACTAGAACCACGATGATTGAATAAAGTCCCTAAGCTAAGCCCAAGGGTTATCTGAGTAAAAACCTTTTGATCATCACTTATTCAATGAATAGATGAAATGACTCTAAATCCATAGAAACATTTGTCCGTTGGTCAAAATAAGCAAACAAAAAATTGAAGAATAATTAGAAATTAGAAAAGAAATCTTTGAAATTTTTTGAGTCCGGTCGCGAGGTCTGACTGAATAGTAGGTATGAATCATAGTTTAAATATTTCTTTTCTTGATCTATTTCATTCCATATATTCCGTGCTCCAGATACTAGAATGAATATCCGACGAGGCAAAACCCATCTCTCTCAAGATGACAGACCCATTCTCTGTACTATCAATAGGATCAATTATAACAAGTCACACACTCATATTCCGGAAATACCGAAACAAAGGAATTTCACGGTCAAACTGCCGGAATGACCTAAAAATCCTAGTCCTAAGTAATTCACTTTGGATTGAAAAGACAGTACTTCGCAATTCCTATGAACCTAATTCATTGAAATTCCATCCAGTAAAACGGAAGAGTTATAAATCTCCAAAATAATAGATAGGAATACCGCGAAGAGAGCCATTGCGACACCCATCAACGGGGTAGTTCCCCATCCGGGCGCTACTTTACCATATTCCGAATTCAACGGTTTCAATAAACTTCCTAGACCAGTCTGTCTTGGTCTTGGACCAGATCTCGAATTATTCTCAACGGTTTGTGTAGCCATAAATCCTATTGCATTGATTGAATTTTATTGACTTTGTAAATCATACCGTTGTAAATAACCGATCTTATCATAGATCCATTGTGGTCTTGAAATTTTATAATAATGGAAATAGCAACCCTAGTCGCCATCTTTATATCTGGTTTACTTGTAAGTTTTACCGGGTACGCCTTATATACCGCTTTTGGGCAACCCTCTCAACAACTAAGAGATCCATTTGAAGAACATGGGGACTAATTGAAGTCAAGTAATGAGCCGCCCAACACGGGCGGCTCATTACTTGACTTTAATGCATTAATTCATTAGTATTTATAAAGTAACATTATACTTTAACTATAATTGAGATAATCAAAAATCATTTTTTAGTCGGAACCTTAGGCGGTTCTCGAAAAAAGATAGCGAAAAAAATGATTCCTAGAGTCGAGACTAAGAGGAATGTATAAACCAATGCTTCCATAAATTCGATCGTGGTTTACAATTATAGCTTCCACACCTGTTCATTTGGGAGCATCTCCCAGATAAAGACAAGAGTCAAAGAAAAGGGCGATTTAAATCCAGCAAAATTGATCTGGTAATCTATGTAGAAAGTTAAATCAAAAAAAATCCAATAGAAGCGAAAGATACCATATCAGATCAATGTTTATCAGATTACCTGTCTCCTTGTAGTTGGATCCCCAAGTTTTTGGAATGTTCCAAATTCTACTTGAGCATCCAAATCTGGATCAATCCCCGCAAAAACATCTCTGAACAAGGTTCTAGCACCATGCCAAATGTGTCCGAAAAAGAAGAGCAAAGCAAACGAAGCATGCCCAAAAGTGAACCAACCCCTCGGACTACTACGAAAAACACCATCAGATTTCAAAGTAGCACGATCTAATTCAAAAATTTCACCTAATTGAGCGCGTCTAGCATATTTTTTCACAGTTGCAGGATCACTATAACTGACTCCGTTAAGTTCGCCACCATAGAACTCAACAGTTACCCCTACTTGCTCAACACTATACTTCGATTCCGCCCTTCGAAAAGGAACATCGGCTCTCACAATTCCGTCTCCATCTACCAAAACTACCGGAAATGTTTCAAAAAAAGTAGGCATACGACGTACAAAAAGCTCACGCCCCTCTTTATCTCTAAAGATAGGGTGCCCTAACCATCCAACAGCTATTCCGTCCCCGTTATCCATTGAGCCCGCTCTGAATAATCCCCCCTTTGCGGGATTATTGCCGATGTAATCATAAAAAGCTAATTTTTCAGGAATTTTAGACCAGGCTTCTGATAAACTCTGATTTTCAGCTAGTCCGGCACCAACCCTTCGATAGATTTCTTGCTGGAAGTATCCCTGATCCCATTGATAACGGGTGGGACCGAATAATTCGATGGGGGTAGTTGCCGAACCATACCACATAGTTCCGGCAACAACAAAAGCCGCAAAAAAGACAGCAGCGATACTACTGGAAAGAACAGTTTCAATATTACCCATACGCAACCCTTTGTATAGGCGTTGGGGCGGACGAACACTAAGATGAAATAGGCCTGCTAATATGCCCAATGTCCCTGCTGCAATATGATGAGAGGCTATGCCTCCCGGAACAAAAGGATCAAAACCTTCTACGCCCCACGCAGGACTTACAGATTGTACTTTTCCAGTTAGTCCGTAAGGATCGGACACCCATATTCCAGGACCATACAAGCCCGTTACATGAAATGCACCAAACCCAAAGCAAGCTAACCCTGATAGAAATAAATGAATTCCAAAAATCTTGGGCAAATCCAAAGAAGGTTTTCCTGTACGTTCATCACGGAATATTTCTAGATCCCAATACACCCAATGCCAGATAGCTGCCAAAAAGCACAAACCAGAAAACACAATATGCGCCCCGGCCACACCCTCGTAACTCCAAATACCCGGATTTGTTACAGTTCCTCCTGTGATACTCCAACCTCCCCATGAATTGGTTATTCCTAAACGAGTCATGAAGGGTATAACAAACATACCCTGTCTCCACATTGGATCAAGAACGGGGTCAGAGGGATCAAAAACGGCTAATTCGTATAGAGCCATTGAACCAGCCCACCCAGAAACTAGAGCTGTATGCATTATATGGACAGCAAGCAACCGACCGGGATCATTCAATACGACGGTATGAACACGATACCAAGGCAAACCCATGAAAATACCCCTTTATCAAAGAAAAAAAAAGATAG